GGTAAAATATATTGGAATATTTAGTGCTGATTTATTTTTGGATTTTTTAGCAGAGGTTTTTAGGTTTATAAATAATTGTGTTCAAAAATTGAATCACATATATATATATATAATGCGGATGCCAATTTATATTTCAACTTTTTGGCTAACTATGTTCTTGAGTCCTTCTTGGTTTTGGGGTTTGACAAGAAATAACAGGATTACGTCGAGCGTAGGGGGGTAGGGGGGTTTGTCGCGCAGAAACCAAGGGGGCATATATCAAGGATAGTTGAATAAAAAATATATATGTTATGCACTAAATAAGTATTATGTAATTCTTAAGTTATGTCTTACGATAATTCATTTATATTATCACATTCAAGAAAAATGTTCAACCTTAATTTAACATTACCGTGCGCACTCTGAAGTGCAAGATGAAAGGAAGACAAAAAAGGAGAACGTTATGCATATAAGAGAATGCTCGGCTTGGTGGGTAACGAGACATATGTACTACACCATTAACCAAATGCCAGTATAGTTATTCTTTAGGGGAGTATACACTTATGTACCTGAAATAGGAACCAAATGCCAGTAATAGTTCATATTATGTAACTCTTATATTTATGTCCCTGACCTTATCATGCATGATATTCCTTTATATAAATTATTGGTGGTTTCTTACTACATTAATATATCATCAACGAAATTGTAGTTGGTTATTCAAGGAAAAATCTGAGGTCAATTTTTTGGGGAGTTAATAATTTTTTCCTAGTTAAAATAACTGAATTTGTGAGTTTTAATTATATGCTTATGTATACCTTAGTTTCTAGTACTTGCTTTATGGTTAAAATAGTGGTATGGTGATTATACATATAATGTATTGGCACATGTATGTGAAGTTGTACATATATGTTGGGTGGTTTTTCAGAAAATAGTTTATTGTTAGAATTCTGGCTTTGGGTGCCGGGGGTAGGAGTTAAAGTCTCTTTTTTCTGGCGCTAGGGAGGAGTTTAACCTCCGATCTTCGGATTACAAGACCGATGCTTTTAGATTAAGCTATTAGGGCAGGTTAATTTTAGTGTTTTATTTTCTAGTCATCCGGCTAGTGGTATAAGAATAAGGAATAGTATAAAATATAGAACGGATGCAATTTGTCCAATAATAATAAATGGGTATTCTACTGGTATTCCTCCAATTCAGGTTAAGATTGCTATATCTGCTACTAAGGTTCAGAAGAGGAATTGAGTGATGGGGCGAAATGTAAGGCTTTGTTGTTTTGAGGTGTGTAGCAGTGGGACGACTATTAGTACTAGAATTGAGAATAGTAGTGCTAAAACACCTCCTAATTTGTTTGGAATGGATCGTAGGATAGCGTAGGCGAATAGGAAGTATCATTCTGGTTTGATATGTGGTGGTGTAACTAGTGGGTTGGCGGGGGTGAAATTTTCTGGGTCTCCTAGGAGGTTGGGGGAAAATAGTGCTAATGGAATGAGGGATAGAATTATAATTGTGAATCCAAGAAGGTCTTTATAAGTGTAGTAGGGGTGGAATGGAATTTTGTCTGCGTTTGGATTTAATCCAATTGGGTTATTTGATCCTGTTTCGTGCAGGAAAAGAAGGTGCAGGATAGTCATGGCAGCGATAATGAAGGGCAGGATGAAGTGGAATGCGAAGAATCGTGTAAGTGTTGCGTTATCTACTGAGAATCCCCCTCAAATTCATTGGACTAATATATCTCCTATATATGGTACGGCGGATAGGAGATTTGTAATTACTGTAGCGCCTCAAAAAGATATTTGTCCTCATGGGAGTACATATCCTACGAAGGCTGTTATTATAACTAATAGTAGTAGAATAATACCAATGTTTCAGGTTTCTTTGTAGAGGTAAGATCCGTAATACAGGCCTCGGGCGATATGTATATAGATACAGATGAAGAATAATGATGCTCCGTTGGCGTGTATATTGCGGATTAATCAACCGTGATTTACGTCCCGACAAATGTGGGCTACTGATGAAAATGCGGTTGAAATATCTGAGGTATAATGTATAGCTAAGAATAGGCCTGTTAGAATTTGTGTAATTAAACATAATCCTAGTAGAGACCCGAAGTTTCATCATGAGGAGATGTTAGATGGTGTTGGTAGGTCAATTAGTGCTTCATTAACGATTTTAATTAGGGGGTGTGTTTTTCGTAGGTTTGCCATTAGTGGTTCTTGTAGTTGAATAACAACGATGGTTCTTCAAGTCATTGGTCTCGGTTAAAGCCTGAGTAAGAATTATGACTTATTTTATGTTTATACTATTAATGGCTTTGGTTGCTGGTTTAGTTGCTGTTGCTTCTAATCCTACGCCTTATTTTGCTGCTTTTGGTTTGGTGATTGCAGCCGGGGTTGGTTGTGGGGTTTTGGTTGGGCATGGTGGTTCTTTTTTATCATTGGTTCTTTTTTTAATTTATTTGGGGGGAATGCTTGTAGTTTTTGCTTATTCGGCGGCTTTAGCCGCTGAGCCTTTTCCTGAGGCTTGGGGCAGTCGGTCTGTATTAGGTTATGTGTTAGTATATTTAGTAGGAGTTGGTTTGGTGGCTGGTTTTTTTTGAGGGGGGTGGTATGAGGGCTCTTGGGTAGTTTTGGATGGATTAAAGGAGTTTTCTGTTTCACGTGGTGATGTTAGTGGTGTAGCTGTAATATACTCGTCTGGTGGGGGTATATTAGTAATTTGTGCTTGGGTATTGCTTTTGACTTTACTTGTTGTGTTGGAGCTTACTCGTGGTTTAAGTCGTGGGGCTCTTCGTGCAGTTTAGATAAGAGCTAGGATGGTTGCTAAGATAAGGGTTAGGAGGAAAATAGTTAGGTATGTCTTGATTATTCCCCGGGTGATGTTATTTATAGTTTTAGCTATGGTAGTTTGTGTTGTTGCTAGGCTTTTTGGTCCAATGGTTTCAAGTCATGTTTTGTCAAGTTGTGTGGCGGCCGCTTGGCCTAGGGTAAGTTTAAGTTTTGGTAATAGGCGATGAATAATTGCTGGGAAGAATCCTAATATATTTGAGAAGTGGTGAATTTTAATGGTTGGGATAATTTTTACTTGTTTGCTTGTTAGGTTAGCTAGTTCTATGGCTGTTATTAGGCCTGTAATTGTTACTAGGAGGGCTATTGTTTTTGTAATTATTGGCATTGTTATGATTGGTGTTTTTATTGGTAGGAAGTTTTGTGTAATAATAAGTCCTGCAATGATACTTCCTCAGGCGAGTCGTTTAATGGAATTAATTACTAAGGGGTTGTTTTCATTGATTGGGGATAAAGGTAGGAATCGTGGGGTTCCCATGATTACGAAGTATACTAGCCGAAAGCTGTATACTGCAGTAAATGATGTGGCAATTAACGTTAGGATCAGGGCTCAGGCGTTTAAGTATGAGGTGTTTAGGGCTTCGATGATTGCATCTTTTGAAAAGAATCCTGCTAGGAATGGGGTTCCTGTAAGGGCTAGGCTACCAATTGTGAAGTAGGTTGAGGTGGCTGGTATAGTTTTGGATAGGCCCCCTATTTTTCGGATATCTTGTTCGTTGTTTAGGTTGTGAATAATTGACCCCGAACATATAAATAGCATGGCTTTAAAGAAAGCGTGGGTACAGATGTGTAGAAATGCTAATTGTGGTTGATTTAATCCAATTGTAACTATTATTAGGCCTAGTTGACTAGATGTTGAGAAGGCTACGATTTTTTTGATGTCATTTTGGGTTAGGGCGCAGGTAGCTGTAAATAATGAGGTTAATGCGCCTAGGCATAGGCAGGTGGTTAAAATTAATTGGTTATTTTCTATAAGGGGATGAAGGCGGACTAATAGAAAAATTCCTGCAACAACTATTGTACTTGAGTGGAGTAGGGCAGATACTGGCGTGGGGCCTTCCATGGCGGAAGGAAGTCAAGGATGGAGGCCGAATTGGGCTGATTTTCCTATTGCTGCTAGCGAAAGTCCTATTAAGGGTGTTGTTATATCAAAGTTTTTTGATAGAGTAAAGATTTGTTGAATTTCTCAGGAGTTAAGGTTTATTGCTAGTCAGGCTATAGTTATGATTAGTCCGATGTCTCCTACTCGATTATAAATAACTGCTTGGAGGGCTGCGGTGTTGGCGTCTGCTCGTCCGTGTCATCAACCAATAAGTAGGAATGATATAATCCCTACGCCTTCCCAACCGATAAATAGCTGAAATATATTGTTAGCTGTAACTAGAATGATTATGGCTACTAAGAATGTCAGTAGATATTTGAAGAATTGGTGGATGTTGGGGTCAGAGTGTATATATCATAGTGCGAATTCTAGGATTGATCAGGTAACGTATAGGGCAATTGGGACAAAAATTAGGGAGTAGTGGTCAAATTTAAAGCTGATATTAATGTCAAATGTTTGAGTATTTATTCATTGTCAGTTTGTAATAATACCTTCTGTTTTTAAGTCTAGGAAAATTATTAGTGGTAGGAGGCTAATGAAGAATGCGGAGTTGACGGCAGTTTTTGTTATGTTTGCTATGTTAGACTTTTTTTGGTTTGGGTTTAATATTATTAGTAGGGGAAATATTAGGATAAAAAGGATTAGGAGGAGGGATGAATGTATAATCAATGTCATTTTAGCTTCTACTTGGATTTGCACCAAGAGTTTTTGGTTCCTAAGACCAATGGATAAACTATTATCCTTTGGAAGCGTGGGGAAGCCGCGGATTTTAACCGCGGTGCATAAGAATTAGCAGTGCTTACTATTTTCAGTTCTACCCTGGTGAGTAAGGGGTTTTTAACCCCTATCTTTAGAATCACAATCTAGTGTCTTGGTTAAACTATACTTACAGTAACACCATCCTCATATAAGTTCTGGTTTTGCTACTAGGAGAATAACTGGTAGCAGGTGCAGAGTTATTAATAAATGTTCTCGGGTATGATATGGTTGTAGTCCTGTAATGTGGTTTGGTACTGGGCCTCGTTGTGATATGAGAAATATATACAAGGAGTAGCCGGCTGTAATTAGGGTGCCTAGACCGGTTAGTAGAATTGTTCATGGAGATCAATTAAATAATGTTGTGATAATTATAAGTTCTCCTATTAGGTTGGGTAGTGGTGGAAGTGCTAGGTTTGCTAGGTTAGCGATGAATCATCAGACTGTGGTTAGTGGGAAGATAACTTGTAATCCTCGGGCAAGTATTATTGTCCGGCTACGGGTTCGTTCATATGTTGTGTTAGCTAAGCAGAATAGTGCGGAAGATACTAATCCGTGGGCGATTATTAAGATGATTGCTCCTGAGAACCCTCATGGGGTTTGGATTAAGATTCCTCCTGCTACTAAGCCTATATGGCTTACAGATGAGTAGGCGATTAATGATTTTAGGTCTGTTTGTCGTAGGCAAATGGATCCGGTCATAATAATACCTCAGAGGGCTAAGATAATAAAAGGGTAGGCTAATTCTTTTGATAGTGGGTCAAGCATGACTATTATACGCATTATTCCGTATCCTCCAAGTTTTAGCAATACTGCTGCTAGTACTATTGATCCTGCTACTGGGGCTTCTACGTGTGCTTTTGGTAATCATAGGTGGACGCCATAAAGTGGTATTTTTACTAGAAATGCAATTAAGCAGCTGGCTCATCAAATTATGTGTCCTCAAGAGTTGAGTTGTAGGGGTTGTGTATATTGGAGTACTAGTATTGATAGTGTTCCTGTAGAATGTTGGAGTAGAAGTAGGGCAACTAATAGAGGTAGTGATCCTGCTAGGGTATAGAATAGGAAATAGGTACCTGCATTAAGTCGTTCGGTCTGGTTACCTCATCGGGTAATAATAATTAGGGTTGGAATAAGTGTGGCTTCAAATATAATATAGAATATAATGATTTCTGTGGCTCCAAATGCTATAATTAGAAAGGTTTGTAATGAGGTGAGTAGCATAATATAGGAGCGTTGTCGGTTAATTGGTTCTGGAGTTATGTGATTTTGGCTGGCTAAAATTATAAGGGGAAGTAATCAGCATGTAAGTACTAGTAATGGTGTTGATAGGGGATCTGTAGCTAAATATGTGTTTGAGGAAGTTCATCCGGTTTCAGATGTTCATTTAAATCAGGTTAGGCTAGTTAAGGCAATTAGAAGACTGTTGGCGGTTGAGGTAGTTCATAATCATTTAGGTGAAGTTAGTCAGATTGTCGGAAATAGTATAACTGTGGGGATTAATACTTTTAACATTGTAGGAGATTAAGGTTTTGTAATCGATCGGTTCCGTGAGTGCGGGCTGTGGCTACTAGTAGTGCCAGGCCGGTACTTGCTTCACAGGCAGAGAAAGCTAGGAGTAACATAGGGGCTGTTGAGAATCCTGTGGATTCGAATTGTAGTGCTCATAAGGCTAATGCAATAAATAGGGATAATATTATCCCTTCTAAGCATAATAATGCAGAGAGTAGGTGGGTTCGGTGGAATGCTAGTCCTATTAGTCCTAGAATAAATGCTGAGCTAAAACTAAAATGTACGGGTGTCATAAGGGAGTCGTGGAATTAAACCACGGTTTTCTGAGCCGAAATCAAAGGTCTTATTTTGGACTATCTCCCTATTCTGCTCATTCTAGGCCCCCCTGAGTTCATTCATAAATTAATCCAAGGGTTAGTAGGACTAGGATTGTTGTGGCCCAGAAGAATACGCTGGTGGGGTTATGGAGTTGGTCTCCTCAAGGTAGTGGTAGGAGGAGGGCAATTTCTAGGTCAAATAAGAGGAATAGAATAGCTACTAAGAAGAAACGTAGTGAAAATGGTAGTCGGGCGGATCCTAGTGGATCAAATCCGCATTCATACGGTGAAAGTTTTTCTGCGTCAGGATTCATTTGTGGTAATCAAAAGGATATAATTGCTAAAATTAATGATAGTATTATTGTAATTAGTAGAATGGTAATAATTAAATTCATTATCTTTCCTTGGGGTTTAACCAAGACTGTGTGATTGGAAGTCACTTGTACTAATTTTAATACTAGAAAGATTATGAGCCTCATCAGTAGATAGAAACGTAAAGGAACAATCATACTACGTCAACGAAGTGTCAGTATCAGGCGGCGGCTTCAAAGCCAAAGTGATGTTCTGATGTGAAGTGATATTGTACCTGGCGAAGGAGGCACACTGCTAAGAAGGTTGATCCAATGATAACATGTAATCCATGGAATCCTGTAGCCACGAAGAATGTTGAACCGTAAACTCCGTCTGCAATTGTAAATGGTGCTTCATAATATTCTATGGCTTGGAGTGCAGTAAAATAGAGTCCTAGTATAATGGTTAGTATTAAGGATTGAATAGCTTGTTTTCGTTCCCCTTCTATAATACTGTGGTGAGCTCATGTTACTGTTACACCAGATGCTAGTAATACGGCTGTGTTGAGGAGAGGTACTTCAAAAGGGTCTAGTGGAATAATTCCTGTTGGAGGTCAGCAGCCTCCAAGTTCTGGTGTTGGTGCTAGGCTAGAGTGATAGAAAGCTCAGAAGAACCCAAGGAAGAAGAATACTTCGGAAGTAATGAATAGGATTATTCCATATCGCAGTCCTTTTTGTACTGGGGGTGTGTGGTGGCCTTGGAAGGTCCCTTCTCGAATGATGTCACGTCATCATTGATATATGGTTAGTAGCAATAGGATTAATCCTAAAGTTATTAGTGTTATTGAGTTAAAGTGAAATCAGATTGCTAAGCCAGATGTTATTAGAAGGGCAGCGATAGCTCCGGTAAGGGGTCATGGGCTTGGATCAACTATGTGATAGGCATGTGCTTGGTGGGCCATTATACGTTTTCTTGTAAATAAAGACTTAAAAGAAGTACAAATACATATGCTTGAATTATTGCTACTGCAACTTCTAGTAATGTAAGCAGGAATAGTACGGTAGCAGTTAAAATTGCCATTGCTGGTATTATAGGTATAAGAACAAATACAGCTGTGGCAATTAATTGAATTAATAAGTGTCCTGCTGTCAGATTAGCTGTGAGTCGGACTCCTAGGGCTAAAGGTCGAATAAATAGGCTAATTGTTTCGATGATAATTAACACTGGGATTAGTAGAATTGGGGTTCCTTCTGGTAATAGGTGTCCTAGGGCAATTGTTGGTTGATTTCGTATTCCAATGATTACTGTGGCAAGTCATAGTGGTACAGCAAATCCTATATTAAGTGATAATTGTGTTGTTGGCGTGAAGGTGTATGGTAGTAGGCCTAGTATATTAATTGTAATCATAAAAATTATTAGTGAAGCTAATAATATTGCTCATTTATGTCCTCCTGTATTTAATGGTAGAAGTAGTTGATTTGTAAATCGGTTAATGAATCACCCTTGGATTGTAGTAAGTCGGTTGTTGATTCATCGGGATGAAGGGGTTGGGTATAATACTCATGGTAGTGCAATTGCGATGGCAATAAGTGGAACTCCTAGGTAAAATGGGCTTGTAAATTGGTCGAAGAAACTTATTATCATGGTCAGCCTCAGGATTCAGTTTTGTGTATTTCGGCACCTACTGGGGTAGGTTCATTTGGTGAAATGTGATTTAAAACTTTGGTTGGGATGATGGTTAGGAAGACTAGTCAGGAAAAGATTAAGATTAAAAATCATGGGCCGGGGTTTAATTGTGGCATTTCACTAGGGGTGGTCGGGAATCACCAATCTTCGGCTTAAAAGGCCAATGCTTTGTCCAATAATTTAGCTTCCTAGCAAAGCGTCTTCTAGTATTAGTGATGATCAATTTTCGAAGTGCTCTAATGGTACTGCTTCAACTACAATTGGTATAAAACTGTGGTTTGCCCCACAAATTTCTGAGCATTGCCCATAAAATAATCCTGGGTGTGAAGCAATAAAGGCAATTTGATTTAGTCGTCCTGGTACCGCATCTATTTTTACCCCTAAGGATGGAACAGCTCAGGAGTGTAGTACGTCTTCGGCGGATACTAATACACGAATTGGAGATTCTATAGGGATGATTATTCGGTGATCTGTTTCTAAGAGTCGGAATTGTCCTGGGGTTAAGTCTTGGGTCGGTACTATGTATGAGTCGAAGCCTAAATTTTCATAATCTGTATATTCGTAGCTTCAGTATCATTGATGTCCTATTGCTTTAATTGTAAGGTGTGGGTCGTTGATTTCGTCTATAAGATATAGAATGCGTAGGGATGGTAGAGCGATTAATACTAAAATAACAGCTGGGAGAATGGTTCATATAATTTCAATTTCTTGTGAGTCTAAAATGTACTTATTAGTAAGTTTGGTTGATACTATTGCAATGATAATGTATAGGACTAAAGTGCTAATTAGGAATACAATTATTAATGCGTGGTCATGAAAGTGAAGAAGTTCTTCTATAACGGGGGATGCTGCGTCTTGGAATCCTAGTTGTGCTGGTTGTGCCATGAGTTTTGACTTAAGACATGTGGGGATTTAACCCACAGTTTCATCTTGACAAGGTGATGTAATTTGCATTTTACTAATGTCTTAAAGAAAGTAACATAATGGGTAAGTGGCTGGCTTGAAACCAACATATGGGGGTTCAATTCCTCCCTTTCTCGTTAGTTTGATTGAGTTTGGACGAATGCTGGTTCTTCGTATGTGTGGTATGGAGGGGGGCAGCCATGCAGTCATTCTACATTTGTAGATGTTAATTCTACGGATAGTACTTCTCGTTTAGCGGCGAAGGCTTCTCATAAAATAAATAAGAACATAATTACTGCTACTAAAGAAATTAATGATCCAATAGATGATACTGTGTTTCACAGAGCATAAGCATCTGGATAGTCGGAATATCGTCGTGGTATGCCTGCTAGACCTAGGAAATGTTGTGGGAAAAATGTGAGGTTAACTCCAATAAATATAACTCCGAAGTGGATTTTCGTTCAAGTGTTATGAAGAGTATATCCGGTTAATAATGGAAATCAATGTACGAATGCTGCTATGATAGCAAATACAGCACCTATTGATAATACGTAATGGAAGTGGGCAACTACATAATAGGTATCATGAAGAACAATGTCAAGTGATGAGTTGGATAAAACAATTCCTGTTAGTCCGCCTACTGTGAATAAGAAAATAAAGCCCAGGGCTCATAGTATTGGTGTTTCTCATTTGATTGATCCTCCATGAAGTGTAGCTAGTCAACTAAATACTTTTACACCTGTTGGAATTGCAATAATTATTGTTGCAGATGTAAAATATGCACGGGTGTCTACGTCTATTCCAACAGTAAATATATGATGGGCTCATACAATAAAGCCTAGTAACCCAATAGCCATTATAGCTCAAACCATGCCTATGTAGCCAAATGGCTCTTTTTTACCTGAATAATAGGCTACAATATGAGAGATAATTCCGAACCCTGGAAGAATAAGAATGTAAACTTCTGGGTGACCAAAGAATCAAAATAAATGTTGGTAAAGAATTGGGTCTCCTCCTCCTGCGGGGTCGAAGAATGTGGTATTTAAGTTTCGATCTGTTAAAAGTATTGTAATTCCGGCAGCTAGTACAGGTAATGAAAGAAGTAGTAGTACGGCAGTTACAAGTACAGATCAGACGAATAGTGGTGTTTGATACTGGGAAATAGCTGGGGGTTTCATGTTAATAGTTGTAGTAATAAAATTAATTGCTCCAAGAATTGATGAAACACCTGCTAGGTGAAGTGAGAAAATTGTTAGGTCTACTGATGCTCCTGCGTGGGCTAAGTTTCCTGCAAGAGGTGGATATACTGTTCAACCTGTTCCTGCTCCTGCCTCTACCCCGGAAGAGGCTAAAAGTAGGAGGAATGATGGGGGTAGTAATCAGAAGCTTATGTTATTTATTCGGGGAAATGCTATGTCTGGGGCTCCAATTATTAGGGGTACTAATCAATTTCCAAATCCTCCAATAAGAATTGGCATAACTATAAAGAAAATTATTACGAAAGCGTGGGCAGTAACAATAACGTTGTAAATTTGGTCGTCACCTAAAAGCGATCCGGGTTGACTTAGTTCAGCCCGAATAAGAAGGCTTAAGGCGGTTCCCACTATTCCGGCTCAGGCACCAAATACAAGATAAAGGGTACCAATGTCTTTGTGGTTAGTAGAGAAGAATCAGCGTGTGATTGCCACAGGTAGGGAAGCCAAGGGTTTAGGCAGTGGGTTGTAGCCCCGAAGATGAAGGTTTAATTCCTTTTCCTATCAGCTTCGTGGTGTATAACATGTTGGATTGCAAATCCTAAGATGCAGACTAATATTCTGCCGGGGCTTTTCCCGCCTTGATTTTGGAAAGCGGCGGGAAAAGTAGATGGATGCTCGCTGGTTTGGGCGCTTAGCTGTTAACTAAGAGTTTGTAGGATCGAGGCCTTCCTGTCTAGTAAGGCCTTAACTTAATAAAAGTATCTGGTTTGCAGTCAGAAGATGTGAGGTATAATCTTACAGGTCTTAGCAGGAGTTAGAGGATTTTCACCTCTGCTTAAAGCTTTGAAGGCTTTTGGACTGATGTTATCCTAAATTCCTAAGTGGTTAGTATAAGGATGGCTGGGGTTATTGGTAGTAATCCCAGGGTAATTGTGGTGGTTATGGCTAGGGGTAATAGGGTTTGGGTTGTTTGGGCTCGTCATGAGGTAAATAAATTAGTTGTATTTGGGGAAATTGTTAGTGCTATAGAATAGCATAGACGTAGGTAGAAGTATAGGCTAATTAGGGCTGTTAGGGCTATAATTGTGGCGATAATTGGCATATCTTGTTTTGTTAATTCCTGTAAGATTAGTCATTTTGGTATAAACCCTGTGAGTGGCGGTAGGCCGCCTAGTGATAGTAATGTAAGGGTGGTTGTTGTTATTAGAATTGGGTTTTTTGATCAGGCTGTTGATAAGGTGTTAATTTTGGTTGATATTAATAGTTTTAGTGTTAGGAAAGCTGTGGATGTTATGATAATATATGTTCCTAAAGCAATTAAGGTTAATTGTGGTGCATATTGAATGATAATGATTATTCACCCTATGTGTGTGATTGAGGAGTAGGCTAGGATTTTTCGTAGCTGGGTTTGATTTAGTCCTCCTCATCCACCTAGTAAGGTGGATGTAATTCCTAGTAGTGTTAGTAGAGGTGGGTTAATAGTTTGTGCTGTTTGAATGATTAGTGCTAATGGGGCAAGTTTTTGCCAGGTGGATAAGATTAGTCCTGTTGTTAGGTCCAATCCTTGGAGTACTTCTGGTATTCAGAAGTGTATAGGTGCGAGTCCAATTTTTAGTGCTAAAGCTATTATGAATATTGTGCTAGCAATTGGGTTTGATAAATCATTAATATTTCATTCTCCTGTTATTCAAGCATTAGTTGTGCTTGCAAATAAGATTATTGCTGCTGCGGTGGCTTGTGTTAGGAAGTATTTTGTAGTTGCTTCTACTGCACGTGGGTGGTGGTGTTGTGCTATTAGGGGGGCGATGGCTAGGGTATTAATTTCTAATCCTATTCAAGCTAAAAGTCAGTGGGAGCTGGCGAAGGTTAGAGTAGTTCCTAATCCTAAACTGGATAATAAGATGGTTAGTACGTATGGGTTCATTGGCGGAGGAAGGATTTTAACCGTCATTTCCGGGGTATGGGCCCGAAAGCTTTATTAGCTGACTCTGCCTTAGGAAGTGGTGTAAAGGAAGCACCTGGAGTTTTGATCTCTTGGGTACGGGTTCGAATCCCTTCTTTCTAGAAACTGAGGGGATTTTAGCCCCTGTAAGTCACTCTATCAAAGTGGTCCTTGGGCATTCAGGCACAGTTTCTTGGGCTATAGTTGTGGGGGGAGTCCTGCTAATGCGATTGGTAGGGCGGTATGTCATAATATAAAGGCGAGTGTAAGGGGAAGGAAGTTTTTTCATACTAGGTGTATTAGTTGATCATATCGGAACCGTGGGTATGAGGCTCGTACTCATAAAAATATAATAGATAGTAATGCAGCTTTAGTTATAAGGTTAATTGTTGTGAATTCTGGGATGTTTGGGATGTGTGCGGCTCCTAGAAATAGTACAGTTGAGAGCGTATTTATTAGTAAGATGTTAGCATATTCAGCTAGAAAAAATAGTGCAAAAGGTCCTCCTGCATATTCTACATTAAATCCGGATACTAGTTCTGATTCCCCTTCTGTTAAGTCGAATGGTGCTCGATTTGTTTCTGCTAGTGTTGAAATGTATCATATTGCGGCTAGTGGTCAAGCTGGAATTAATAATCAAATGCTTTCTTGGGTTGTGTTGAATGTTTGTAGGGTATATCCCCCTGAAAAAATAATTACTGATAATAAGATTAATCCTAAGCTAACTTCGTAGGAAATTGTTTGAGCTACGGCTCGTAGGGCTCCGATTAGTGCGTATTTTGAGTTTGATGCTCAGCCTGATCCTAAGATTGAATATACTGCTAGGCTTGATATGGCTAAAATAAATAGGATTCCTAGGTTTAAGTCAGTTACTGGGTGTGGTATTGGGATAGGTGCTCATAGTATTATGGCTAGTGTTAGTGCAAGTATGGGAGTAGTTAAAAATAGGAATGGGGATGATGTGGATGGTCGTACTGGTTCTTTAATAAATAGTTTTATACCATCGGCAATAGGTTGTAATAGGCCATAGGGTCCTACCACATTTGGTCCTTTTCGTAGTTGCATATATCCTAAAACTTTTCGTTCAATTAATGTGAGGAAGGCTACTGCTAATAGTACTGGAATAATATAGGCTAGGGGATTAATTAGATTAGTAATTAAGATGTTTAGCATAAACTGGGAAGAGGATTTGAACCTCTGGTTGAAAGGGCTTAGGCCTTTTGCAATTTACCATGCTCTGCCACCCCGGTATATCTTTATTTTAGATGTCTTTTGTCCCCCTTTATTTATATTTATTTGTTTTCATTAATTAGAGGTAGGGCGTACCTTAGGCATGGGCCCTTCTTTTCCGGTCCTTTCGTACTAGGAAAAGTGGTATTACAGATAGAAACTGACCTGGATTGCTCCGGTCTGAACTCAGATCACGTAGGACTTTAATCGTTGAACAAACGAACCCTTAATAGCGGCTGCACCATTAGGATGTCCTGATCCAACATCGAGGTCGTAAACCCTCTTGTCGATATGGACTCTGGGAGAGGATTGCGCTGTTATCCCTGGGGTAACTTGGTTCGTTGATCGGTCTTGGTTAGCCGGATCATTTATAGTCAGATGTTCTGTGGCTTAGAGATGTCTCTCTTGGTTCTAGGGAATTTCCCCATTCTACTTGGAGGGTTTCTTTTTCTCCGTGGTCGCCCCAACCGAAGGCAGTGGCTTCATTTACCACAAAGTTCAAAATTGCTTTTTGTTGAGTTGCTTGACATGGTTGAGTTTTGTGCCTTAAGCTCCAAAGGGTCTTCTCGTCTTGTATTATTATACCCGCTTCTGCACGGATAGATCAATTTCACTGACTAGAAATGGGAGACAGTTAAGCCTTCGTTTAGCCATTCATACAGGTCTTTATTTAAAAGACAAGTGATTGCGCTACCTTTGCACGGTTAAAATACCGCGGCCGTTGAACTTGTAGTCACTGGGCAGGCTGGACCTCTTATATTTAGTTATGTTGCAGGAGGCGATGTTTTTGGTAAACAGGCGAGGCTTGTGTTTGCCGAGTTCCTTCCTTTTCTTTTAGTCTTTCCTTTGGTAGCACTCCGGTGTGGGGTTAACGATAATTTTGTTGTGGATTTTTCCTGGTCTTTTTGTAATTCACATTACTCTCTTTAGTTGAGTTCGTTAATTGCCAATGGTAAGTCCGGTTTGGCTTACACTTGTGCTTGGGAGAAGAGCAGGTCTTCTTGTTACTCATTTTAGCATAATCTCTTCCATGTGGGCATGGGTTGGCCTAATAGTATATAGGGGAGTAAGATTTGTTATCGGTATAATAAACTTTTTTCTGTCTGAGCTTTAACGCTTTCTGTTTAGGTGGCTGCTTTTAGGCCCACTAGAACAGTATGTTTTAGTATATTATGATCTTTATCCTCCTGAAAAGGTTGTGTCCTTGGTTAAAGGGGCTGTACCCCCTTTAACTAACTCTAATATTTTTCTCTTAGATCTTGTTTAGTTGTTTATTTGATGTGAGGTGTATGAGGCTGAACTTTTATTCATTTCTTAGGCAACCAGCTATCACCAGGTTCGATAGGTCTATCACTTCTACCCGGAGTTCTCTCCACTCTTTTGCCACAGAGACGGGTTTGCCCTTAATAGGCTGTCTCGGGGTAGCTCATCTGGTTTCGGGGTGTCAAACTATAGTTCTCTTTGCTTGGGTATACTGGCTAAATCATGATGCAAAAGGTACAGGGTTTAGTCTTTGCTTTTTAATGCTTATATGGGTTGTTTCATTTCTCTTTCAGCTTTCCCTTACGGTACTTTTTCTATTGCTTTGTGATAATACCTTTTCTGTCTCCCGTACTTAGGTAAAAGAATGGTTTAGTTTTTGGTGTTTGGCTTATTTTGTTATATTTATATTATTAAATTATAGAATTATTAAGCTAGCTGTTTAGCTCAGGGTGATCCAGATTGCATGGATGTCTTCTCGGTGTAAGTGAGATGCTTAATTAACTCAGCCACACACTGGGTTTGGTCCAAGTGCACCTTCCGGTACACTTACCGTGTTACGACTTGCCTCCCCGTATTAGTGCTGTTGTATTAGTTATTTTATTGCGTTTAAATGGGGAGAGTGACGGGCGGTGTGTACGCGTCTCAGAGCCGGATTCAAAGGGACACTCTGTTTCCCTTTTACTGCTAAATCCTCCTTTAAGCATTGTTTCATGGTGCATATTCGTTTAATATTCTGCGGTAGAAAATGTAGCCCATTTCTTCCCACTTCATGCGCTACACCTTGACCTGACGTTTTGGGTTTTACTCATTTTGCTTACTTTTATAACCTTCATAGGGTAAGCTGACGACGGCGGTATATAGGCTGAGATGGCTAGAAGTGGTGAGGTTAAACGGGGGTTATCGGTTCTAGAACAGGCTCCTCTAGGTGGATCTGAGACACCGTCAGGTCCTTTGGGTTTCAAGCTAGTGCTCGTAGTACCCTGGCGGACATCTTATTGTATGTGGATGTCTAAGTTTAAGGCTAGGCATAGTGGGGTATCTAATCCCAGTTTGTTTCTTAGCTTTCGTGGGGTCAGGCAGGTTTAATTAAAGCTACTTTCGTATGTAGGGCTTCGGACACCTAGAAGCGTATGACGGCCAAGGGGCCATTCGGCTTTATTGTTTTTTAGCCTTAACCACCCTTTACGCCGGTATAGTATCAACTAGGGCCTCTCGTCTAACCGCGGTGGCTGGCACGAGTTTTACCGGCCCTTATTAACCCTGACTAAGTCAAGTTTTCACTTATGGTTTAATGTTTATCACTGCTGAATTCCCTTGGGGGTGTGGCTTGGCTAGGCGTCTTGGGCTAATATTTGTGCCTGATGCCTGCTCCTCGTCCCCGGGTGGGGGATTGAGGGCATATTCACTGGGGGGCGGAGACTTGCATGTGTAAGTTGGGTTATAGCTGATAGTAAGGTTGGGACCATGCCTTTGTGCATGCGGAGTCTTTTAAGACTCATTTTAGCATCTTCAATGCTATGCTTTATATTAAGCTACACTAGC